CTTCACCTAAGCACTTATAATTCATTGGCGGGGGAGAACTTTTATGATAAAGAACGAAAATTCGGATAGAGAAGCAAACGTGTTAGCTCAACATATATGTATGTCTGTTTTCAAAGCACGAAGAGTAATTGATCAGATTCGCGGACGTTCTTATGAGGAAACACTCATGATACTGGAACTAATGCCTTATCGGGCATCTTATCCAATCTTAAAATTAGTTTATTCTGCAGCAGCAAATGCTAGTCATAATATGGGTTTGAATGAAGCTGATTTATTTATTAGTAAAGCTGAAGTCAATAGAGGTGCTATTGTGAAAAAGTTAAGACCCCGGGCTCGAGGGCGTAGTTATATGATAAAAAAAACCACTTGTCATATAAAGATTCTTTTAAAAGAAAAATAGAGATTTTTTATTCATCTAAAGAAATATAATTTAGATTCCTATTTAGAAAAAAATGGATGGAAAAATAATAGAAAAATATGGGACAAAAAATAAATCCACTTGGTTTTAGACTTGGAACAACTCAAAGTCATCATTCTTTTTGGTTCGCAAAACCAAAGAATTTTTCCGTGGGTCTACAAGAAGATGAAAGAATACGGAATTGTATTAAGGACTATGTAAAAAGAAATAAGAGAATATCTTCAGGTTTCGAAGGAATTGCCCATATAGGAATTCAAAAAAGAATAGATTTGATTCAGGTCATAATCTATATTGGATTTCCCAATTTATTAATAGAAGGACGAACACGGGGAGTCGAAGAATTACAGATGAATGTACAAAAAGAGTTTCATTCTGTAAACCGGAGACTCAACATTGCTATCACAAGAATTGAAAAGCCTTATGGACAACCTAATATTCTTGCAGAATATATAGCTTTACAATTAAAAAATAGAGTCTCATTTCGAAAGGCAATGAAAAAAGCTATTGAATTAACTGAACAAACAGGTACAAAAGGAATTCAAGTGCAAATTGCAGGTCGTATCGACGGAAAAGAGATTGCACGTGTCGAATGGATCAGAGAAGGCAGGGTTCCCTTACAAACAATTCGCGCTAAAATTGATCACTGTTCCCATACAATTAGAACTATCTATGGAGTCTTAGGCATCAAAATTTGGATATTTGTAAACCAAGAATAAGAAAATAAGAATAATGGATCTTTCTTTATCTCGCCATTCTGCTCATTGATAGAAAAGATTTAGAAACTATTTCCTTCTTTTGATTTTTTTTTTCTTAATCAAAGAAAAACGAACAATTCTAATTCTATAAGGTTAAATAAAAATTTGATTTACCCTTTATTTAATTTATATTTTAGTATAATTGCTATGCTCAGTGTGTGACTCGTTAGTTTTCTCTTTAGAGTTGAGAATTGAGATTAAAAAAAAAAGGCTGACCCCACTATAAACTTAGTAACTATCAAAACTAAAGAAACTCAAAACTAATAACCAACTTATTGCTTCGTATTGTCGAGATCCCAAGAAACAGTCACTATATGACTGAATCGATCATATAGTTGTAGCAACTGAAATTCTTTTCATAAAAAAGAAATATGATTCTGAATTGTGAAAAAAAAAAGGGATGTGGAAAAATGGAAGGATGATAGAAAGAGAGAATAAAGATCTCAATGATATATGATTCCCATATGTATGGTTTATGAAGAATTACCCCATAAAAAAAGCAGTGTTATAAAGCATCAACATCAATATACAATAAAAATACAAAATACACAATTCCAATATAATAAGAAATATACAAATAAAAAATAGAAAGAAAATAGAATAAATATAAGAAAAAAAAAATGAAATTAAAATAAGAATATAAAGAATCTAATCAATATGTATAATATAGTCTATTATGTATCTAATAAGATAGAAATAAATAAAGAAATAATAAGATATCAAATAGCAAAGATAGAAGAATCTATAATAGAAAAAATAGAAAATAGAGAATAATTGAATCGAGCTTCGGGTTAAGAAAAACTGAGGAGACTGACTCGGAAACAAATAACAGATTTTGTTGAGAGCTCCATTGCAGAGTTCAGGCCTAAGCATTAATGGAGAAGCTATGGGAACGATGGAACCTGTGACTACATAGGATTTTCTTGAAAACGAATCAATCCTAATGATTCATTGGGTAGGATGGCGGAATGAACCAAGAAAAAATGGATTTCTTCTTAAGGGTCATGAATTGACCCTACAAATGAAGGAGGAAAGAGTCAATATTCGCCCGCGAACCCTTTCTTTATTTTTATTTAATTTAAGAATTTCATTTCTTGGATGACTATTGGCGTGATTCAATAGAGGTAAAGTAAAATACTTTAGAAATCTTGATAAAAGAAAGAAGCATTATATATAAACAAACACGCCTAGTTATCTAGTTATATATACAGCTACCTATGTAACAAATTCAATATCAAAAAAAATTAGTATATTCTATCTTTTGATAGAGAATGAAATACATAAATACATGTATATATGTAATATTATTGAATCATTTCATTCGCGAGGAGCTGGATGAGAAGAAACTCTCATGTCCGGCTCTGCAGTAGAGATGGAATTCAGAAACAACCATCAACTATAACCCCAAAAGAACCAGATTTCGTAAACAACATAGAGGTAGAATGAAGGGAATATCTTGTCGAGGCAATCATATTTGTTTTGGCAGATATGCTCTTCAGGCACTTGAACCTGCTTGGATCACAGCTAGACAAATAGAAGCAGGGCGAAGAGCAATGACACGATATGCGCGTCGTGGTGGAAAGATATGGGTACGTATCTTTCCCGACAAACCTGTTACTGTAAGACCTACAGAAACACGTATGGGTTCGGGCAAGGGATCCCCCGAATATTGGGTATCCGTTGTTAAACCGGGCCGAATACTTTATGAAATGAGTGGAGTATCAGAAACTGTAGCCAAAGCTGCTATGGAAATAGCTGCATGCAAAATGCCTATACGAACTCAATTTGTTATTTCAGGATAGGTAAACAAAAGTAAAAGGAGTATTGAGAATGAAAAAACAACCACGGATTTATTTATCTCTGGACAGACAATATTTCTTTTTTCCCTTATCCCTTGCATTGAAATAAGAGATTCAAATAAGAATGATATGATTCAACCTCAGACCCTTTTGAATGTAGCGGATAACAGTGGGGCTCAAGAATTGATGTGTATTCGAATCATAGGAACTGGTAATCACCGATATGCTCATATCGGCGATGTTATTGTTGCTGTAATAAAAGAAGCAGTGCCCAACATGCCTCTAGAAAGATCAGAAATAATTAGAGCTGTGATTGTACGCACGTGTAAAGAACTCAAACGTGACAACGGCATGATAATACGATATGATGACAATGCAGCGGTTATCATTGATCAAGAAGGAAATCCAAAAGGAACTCGAATTTTTGGTGCGATTGCTCGGGAATTGAGACAGTTGAATTTTACTAAAATAGTTTCATTAGCACCCGAAGTATTATAGATGAAAATAGGATATATCCTATCTATATATAGAATATATAGATAGAATAGAATATTCAAATATCTGAAATAGATCCGATTAATAGATTGTGTCTCATGCATATACTTTAAATTTCTAATAATTTTTTAGAATTTAAGAATTTCAAAAAAAAAAAAAAAGAATTCAATAAAAAATAAAACAAAAAAGAAGCATGTTGATTATATCAAAACGAGGAGGCACCAATAACTATAGTTCGTCATGGGTAGGGACATTATTGCCGATATAATAACTTCTATAAGAAATGCTGACATGCATCAAAAGGGAAGAGTTCAAATAGTATCTACTAATATCACTAAAAACATTGTGAAAATACTTTTACGAGAAGGTTTTCTTGAAAACGTTCGAAAACATAAAGAAAGTCAAAAAAATTTCTTGGTTTCAACCTTACGACATAGAAAGACTAGGAAAGGGAATAAAATAATTTTAAAGCGTATCAGCCGACCCGGTCTACGAATCTATTCCAACTATCAACGAATTCCTAAGATTTTAGGTGGAATGGGAATTGTAATTCTTTCTACTTCTCGAGGTATAATGACAGATCGAGAAGCTCGACTAGAAAAAATTGGAGGAGAAATTTTGTGTTATATATGGTGATTCTCCTCGGGTACCCTAAATTTCTCTCGAACTTACTATTTTTAAAATAGAGAAGAGAAGTGAATTATAGAACTCTTCCTCTATTAGTTGATACTTAAAGGGGGTTCCCTGGAATGAAAGAACAAAAATTGATTCATGAGGGTTTAATTACTGAATCACTTCCCAACGGTATGTTCCGAGTTCGGTTAGATAATGAAGATCTAATTCTAGGTTATATTTCAGGGAGAATCCGGCGCAGTTTTATACGTATACTACCCGGAGATAGAGTAAAAATCGAAATGAGTCGTTATGATTCAACCAGGGGACGTATAATTTATAGACTTCGCAAAAAAGATTCGAACGATTAGATCATTCTTTTAAACATCCTTTTCGTAGGGATATAATTCGAAGTTCAAAAATGCAATAAACTGATTTTTGTTTCCAAAAAAATAGATTCAGAATGAAGGTAAGGAATTATAAATATGAAAATAAGGGCTTCTGTTCGTAAAATTTGTGAAAAATGTCGCTTGATTCGTAGGCGAGGGCGAATTATAGTCATTTGTTCCAATCCGAGACATAAACAGAGACAGGGGTAATCCTTCTCAAGTTCTAAATCAAGAACTCTTTAAAAGAAAAACCCATGTACATGTAAAAAGAAAGAAGAATGGATTCGTTTTCATATGAAATGGATATCTCCGTATCTTTCTGTAGATTTATGATTCTTCTTTCTTTTTATTTTATTCTTATGAATATGATCTAATAAAATATGACAAAACCTATAGCAAAAATTGGTTTACGTAAGAATGCACGCATTGGTTCAAATAAGAATGAACGTAGAATACCAAAAGGAGTTATTCATGTTCAAGCGAGTTTCAACAATACTATTGTAACTGTTACAGACGTACGAGGTCGGGTGGTTTCTTGGGCTTCCGCAGGTACTTCTGGATTCAGAGGCACAAGAAAAGGAACACCCTATGCTGCTCAAGCCGCGGCATTTAATGCTATTCGTACATTAGTGGATCAGGGTATGCAACGAGCAGAAGTTATGATAAAGGGTCCAGGTCTCGGAAGAGATGCGGCATTACGAGCCATTCGTAGAAATGGGATGCTATTAAGTTTCGTACGTGATGTAACACCCATGCCGCATAATGGATGTCGCCCCCCTAAAAAAAGACGTGTGTAGAAATAATAATTCAAGAGATTCCAAGAGAAATAAATGATTCAATGATCTGATCCAATAATCATAAATCAAAGAAAAATAATAGTATGGTTCGAGAAGAAGTAGCAGGATCCACTCGAACACTACAGTGGAAATGTGTTGAATCAAGAGTAGACAGCAAGCGTCTTTATTATGGTCGTTTCGTTCTGTCCCCGCTTATGAAAGGTCAAGCCGATACCATAGGTATTGCCATGCGAAGGGCTTTACTTGGAGAAATAGAAGGAACATGTATCACACGTGCAACATCTGAAAATGTGCTGCATGAATATTCTACGATAGCAGGTATTGAAGAATCAGTACATGAGATTTTAATAAATTTGAAAGAGATTGTACTGAGAAGTAATCTCTATGGAGTTAGGGACGCATTCATTTACGTCAGGGGTCCAAAATACATAACAGCTCAAGATATCATCTCACCGCCTTCTGTAGAAATAGTTGACACGACACAGCATATAGCTAACCTGACAGAACCAATTGATTTGTGTATTGAATTACAAATCAAGAGAGATCGCGGATATCGTATGAAATCCACAAACGACTCTCACGATGGAAGTTATCCTATAGATATTGTATCCATGCCTGTTCGAAATGCGAATCATAGTATTCATTCTTATGGGAATGGGAATGAAAAACAAGAGATACTCTTTCTAGAAATATGGACGAATGGAAGTTTAACTCCTAAAGAAGCACTTTATGAAGCTTCTCGTAATTTGATTGATTTATTGATTCCTTTTCTACATGCAGGGGAAGAGGACATGAATTTCGAGGAAAATGAAAACAGATGGAATCTACCCTTTTGCTTTGAAGACAGATTCACTAATCGCAAGAAAAACAAAAAAGGAATTCCATTGACATGTATTTTTATTGACCAATCAGAATTGTCTTCCAGGACCTATAATTGTCTCAAAAGGTCCAATATACATACATTATTGGACCTTTTGAGTTACAGTCAAGAAGATCTTATGAAAATGGAATATTTTCGCATAGAAGATGTAAAACAGATATTGGGTACTCTACATAAGCATTTTGCAATCGATTTACCTAAGAAAAAGTTTTCATTTTAAATCCATTGGAATTTTTTCATTTTTTAGTTTTTCTAAAGAAAAAAGAATAGAATGAGTTTTTAATCTCCGACACGGTCCATATATTTGCAGAATAGATCATAATAAGATTGATGTATCTAAGGAAGATCCCCTTCTGGATCTTCCTTAGATACCTATGTCGTGGTATTTAACGGTTTAATCAATTTGAAAAAGACCTAAAGTTAGGGATTTCTCAATAGGTAAAGTTGCTCCGATACCTAACCAAAGGGCTACTGCGGTACCGATCAAAAAAACTGTTGTAGCTACTGGACGACGAAATGGATTTTGGAATTTATTGACATTCTCCAAAAAAGGTACTGTCAATAATCCTATTGGTACTGAAACCATTAAAAGAACACCCAATAACTTATTGGGTACTGTGCGAAGTATTTGAAATACGGGAAAGAAGTACCATTCGGGTAATATTTCCAACGGAGTTGCAAACGGATCCGCCGGTTCACCGATCATTGACGGCTCTAGAACTGCTAAGCCCACGTTACATGCAATAGTGCCTAGAATTACTACTGGAAAAATATATAAAAGATCATTGGGCCATGCAGGTTCTCCATAATAATTATGTCCCATCCCTTTAGCCAATTTAGCTCTTAATACAGGATCATTCAAATCAGGTTTCTTTGTTATTTGGATAGGTGAATCCTTGTGGATCCATCCCCCAAAGGAACCGGACATGATAATTTTTTATCATCCGGCTCGAGCAAGAATCAAAAGAATCACAGAAATAGATCCATAGAACATAAATAGGTCCATAGAAGATCTATATTTCATACATATCTACATATATAATGTAGAATATATATAATGTAGAATGACTCTATGTAAGAAAAGATTTATCAAATTCCATTTCCCCGAGTTGCAACGATTCATTGCAAAGAATTCAGTTCTGGCAACAAGGAAATGCTCAATATCCAAGTAGGCTTACAAATTCGATCATGATCAAGTGCTTTTTGGATTGTCTCATGTCTTTTGGTTGGTATTTATCCCCACAACATCTCGATTGTATTACATACAAAAATACAAAGTTTTTACTTGTTACTAATAAAGTCTAGCCCCTGTTCTTCCTTAGATCCCTTATTTCACTCCGATAGTATCATAGATCAGGGTCGATGCAGAGGAAATGAATGCATCTACATACTATAAAAAACTTACTAAGATTACTATCAAATTAATACGAAATACTAATACTATCAATTAATTATAAGAAAATGACTAAAAAAAAAAAAAAGAAAAATCAAACAAAGTGGAATAAATAGAACATTGGATCATTCCACATCACTTATTCTAGGGATCTTACGGAGCCTGTTCATGCATGACATGATTCGGGTATGATCATAGAAAATATTCTCCTCAAGCGAACCGGCCTATCCTATGCTACATAAAGGGACTGACGTGATGGTTGGATGCGGAGACACATTGGGTTATGAATTCCAATGTGGCGGATAAAATCATATATCTGCATGGGCCAATCAATAGTTCAAGTCACACACTCCCATAATCCATCCTCTTTTAGGAAAATATACTTCAACTATTCGATTCGTATCAAATAAACAATACTTCAGAATTGAATAGAAGTATCCAAATAATATGCCTTATTCTTAAATAATCCATATTTGTAGCAATGAAAGACTCTTGTTCCTCCCCGATATGATAAATTACAAATATCTATGATCTGCCTTCTCTATAAATCTATAAAGGACCCGAAATACCTTGCTTACGTATCATTGGAAAATGCATTAACATAAATACGGCAGTAAGAAGAGGCAATACAAAAGTATGTAAACTATAAAAACGAGTCAAAGTGGATTGGCCCACACTAGCACTTCCACGTAATAATTCTACCAAAGGCGATCCTATTATAGGAATAGCTTCAGGCACGCCTGTTACAATTTTTACTGCCCAATAGCCAATTTGGTCCCGAGGTAAGGAATAACCAGTTACGCCAAAAGATGCGGTCAATACAGCCAGAACCACCCCTGTAACCCAAGTTAATTCGCGGGGTTTTTTAAACCCACCCGTAAGATACACACGAAATACGTGCAAGATCATCATTAGAACCATCATACTTGCTGACCATCGATGAACTGATCGAATTAACCAACCAAAGTTGGCCTCAGTCATTATGTATTGAACAGAGGAAAAAGCCTCTGTAACAGTTGGACGATAGTAAAAGGTCATAGCAAAACCCGTAGCTACTTGTACTAAAAAACAAGTAAGTGTAATCCCCCCTAGACAATAAAATATGTTGACATGAGGAGGAACATATTTACTAGTTATATCATCTGCAATCGCTTGAATCTCGAGACGTTCCTCGAACCAATCATATACTTTATTGAGATAGGTAACCCAAGGAAGACTCCCCCTCTGAGAGCCGTATATGAGAATTTCATCTCGTACGGCTCAAGCCGAAACACACAAATACTGGTTTCAACGGATATGGAATAGAGAGTTTAAAACTTCTTGTGGCTTAGCCGCTTGACTCGATTTGACCCAAAGATACGAAGTAAGAAAAATCCGGAATCTCTTCTTTGTGATGATAATGCCAAGAAATAAAATATCAAGTTGGCTCGTCCATCTTTCTTTATGTTAATCGTGACAGGCCTCTTGAATCTTCTCTTCCCTATCTCTTTTTTTTTTTGATAGGAATTCTCTTGTTGAGACCCTATGAATCAATTGAAACCTCAGATTCATACTAGAACCACGATGATTTAAGAAAGCCAAAGCTAAACTCAAAGGTTTTCTGAGTAAAAACCATTTGATCATCACTTCTTAAATGAATGTAATAACTCAACAAAATCTAGAGAAAGAGGTTTCTTTCGGTCAAAAGAAGTATGAAGAAAAAAATTGTTTGATTTCTAAAAGACCTATTTCCATTTTTTTTTAATCCGGTTGCGAGGTCTGAATAATAGGTATGAATCATAGTTTAAATATTTCTTTTCTTGATCTATTCTATATAGTCCGTGCTCCAGAGACTAGAATAAATATCTGACGAGGTAGAATCATCTTGATAGAGATGACAGGTCCGTTCTCTGTATTATCAATAGGATCGATTATAACAAGTCACACGCTCATATTCCGGAAATGAAATATCGAAACAAATAAATTTCACGATCGAACTACCAAAATGGTCTATAAATCCAAGTCTTAGGTAATCTTAAGTTGAAGTATTAAGTATTTTAAGCATGAAGTAAGTATAAGTAAAAGAATCTTTTTTGATTGAAAAACTAGGACTTCCTAGTTTTTATGAACTAATTAATTGAAATTCCATCCAGTAAAACAGATGAATTATAAATTTCTAAAATAATAGATAGAAATATTGCAAATAGAGCCATTGCAACTCCCATAAGTGGTGTAGTCCCCCACCCTGGAGCTACTTTTCCATATTCCGAATTCAATGGTTTCAATAAACTCCCTACGCCAGTTCGTCTTGGCCCAGATCTAGAACTACTCTCAACGGTTTTTGTAGCCATAAATCCTCTTTCATCATGGGTTGAAATCTGTTGACTTTGTATACCATTCCGTTGTAGTTGTAAATAAACGACATTATCGTGATCCTTTGTGATCTTGAAATTATCGAAAAAATGGAAACAGCAACCCTAGTCGCCATCTCCATATCCGGTTTACTTGTAAGCTTTACTGGGTATGCCTTATATACCGCTTTTGGGCAACCCTCTCAAAAATTAAGAGATCCCTTCGAAGAACATGGGGACTAGTTGAAGTAATGAGCCCCCCAATATTCATATTGGGGGCTCATTACTTCAATGGAAATAATGAAAAATCATTTCATTTTTTAGTTGGAACTTTAGGTGGTTCTCGAAAAAAGATAGCGAAAAAAATTATTCCTAAAGTCGAAACTAAGAGGAATGTATAAACCAATGCTTCCATAGATTCGATCGTGGTTTACAATTATAGCTTCCACACCTATTCATTTTGGATCATTTACTAAATCAATTCTAAATTGATATTTACAATTCACTAACAATTTCCTATTACTAACTATTACTAACTATTACTATCTATATAGTATGTATATATACTATATATAGATATAGTCATATCTTATTACTATTCTATTCTAGATTTCTATTGTATTATTCTTATTCTATTTCTAATCTTTCTATATTCTTCTTATTTTTATGTATAAATAGATATAAATAGAATAAGAATATATGAAATAGATAATAGATTCAATTAATATCTAAAATATAAATTCTAGCTTCATTATAGAAATGAACAAATTTGAAATACTAAATAGCTAAATACTATATAGAAATATAATAGAAATCTAAAATTCAATACTCTAAATACTAGAAATACTAGAATAAAATCAAAAAAAAAAGAGAGAGGCAAAAGATGGCAAAGGAATTTTGTATCAGACTACTTGTCTCCTTGTAGTTGGATCTCCAAGTTTTTGGAATGCTCCAAATTCCACTTGAGCATCCAAATCTGGATCAATACCGGCAAAAACATCTCTGAACAAGGTTCTGGCGCCGTGCCAAATGTGTCCGAAAAAGAAGAGCAAAGCAAACGTAGCATGCCCAAAAGTGAACCAACCCCTTGGACTGCTACGAAAAACACCATCGGATTTCAAAGTAGCCCGGTCTAATTCAAAAATTTCACCTAATTGGGCGCGTCTAGCATATTTTTTCACAGTAGCAGGATCACTATAAATGACTCCATTGAGTTCGCCACCATAGAATTCAACAGTTACCCCTACTTGTTCAACACTATACTTGGATTCTGCCCTTCTAAAAGGAACATCGGCCCTCACAATTCCGTCTCCATCTACCAAAACTACCGGAAATGTTTCAAAAAAGGTAGGCATACGACGTACAAAGAGTTCGCGCCCTTCTTTATCTCTAAATATGGGGTGCCCTAACCACCCAACAGCTATTCCATCCCCGTTATCCATTGAGCCTGCTCTGAATAATCCCCCTTTCGCTGGATTATTACCAATGTAATCGTAAAAAGCTAATTTTTCGGGAATTTTAGACCAAGCTTCCGATAAGCTCAGATTTTCGGCTAGTCCGGCCCCAACTCTTCGATATATTTCTTGCTGGAAGTACCCCTGATCCCACTGATAACGAGTGGGGCCAAATAATTCGATTGGGGTAGTTGCTGAACCATACCACATAGTTCCAGCAACAACGAAAGCTGCAAAAAAAACAGCAGCAATACTACTGGAAAGCACAGTTTCAATATTACCCATGCGTAATCCTTTGTATAGACGTTGAGGCGGACGGACACTAAGATGGAATAGACCTGCTAATATGCCCAATGTACCTGCTGCAATATGATGAGAAGCTATTCCCCCCGGAACAAAAGGATCAAAACCTTCCGCACCCCACGCTGGATTTACAGATTGTACTTTTCCAGTTAGTCCATAAGGATCAGACACCCATATTCCAGGACCATATAAGCCTGTTACATGAAATGCACCAAAGCCAAAACAAGCGACTCCTGAAAGAAATAAATGAATTCCAAAGATCTTGGGCAAATCCAAAGAAGGTTTTCCCGTACGTTCATCACAGAATATTTCTAGGTCCCAATACACCCAATGCCAGATAGCTGCCAAGAAGCACAAGCCAGAGAACAAAATATGTGCCCCTGCCACGCCTTCATAACTCCAAATGCCCGGATTCGTTATAGTTCCTCCCGAGATACTCCAACCCCCCCACGAATTGGTTATTCCTAAACGAGTCATGAAGGGTATAACGAACATGCCTTGTCTCCACATTGGATCAAGAACAGGGTCAGAGGGATCAAAAACCGCTAATTCATAGAGAGCCATCGAGCCGGCCCAACCAGAAACTAGAGCTGTATGCATTATATGGACAGAAAGTAACCGACCGGGATCATTCAATACAACAGTATGAACACGATACCAAGGCAAACCCATGTAAATACCCCTTTCTGAAAAAGAAATAGACATTATGTAACTTTATCGCATTGGAAAAGACTAGACCATGTATTTCACCTGTTCGGTAGATTTTGTATAGGAAAGGATTAATATTTATTTGTATTCCCTTCTTTTCTTTTTAATGAAATAGAATAGAAAGAGAAGGGAACAATTCTCTTTATTTATATTTATAAGAACAAAGAGAAACAGATCTTATTCTATACCCGATAAGTACCAATACGCAATGGGAGGATTTTGAGGGAAAAAGAATGCATAGATACTCTTTTAGAATTCGAAATCATTCGAACAATCGGCTGATCCGATCGATCCCGTTCGTTACAATTTCTCTTTATTCATTCTGTCTTACTCTATGAACCTTCCAGTCTATATCTATATACTAATATTCTAACTCATATTCTAAATTAGAATCTAGAATACTATAATTACTATAATTCTATCTATATAATAATAGAATAAGAATAATAATATTCAGTTCTATTTTAGATAATATATAGAATATAAGATCTAAAAATAAGATATAAAATAAGAAAGAGAAAAAATGATGAAGACAATAAAACCATTGTTACGTTTCCATATTAAAGTAAAGTATAGTACTTCATTTTTTTCTTTATCTTAATGCCCATTGGTGTTCCAAAAGTACCTTTTCGGAGTCCTGGAGAGGAAGATGCAGCTTGGGTTGACGTATAGTGCGACTTGTCAGACATATTGGTCATATGGTATTTCCCCGTTATCTCCCCCGATCGAGTATTCTCTGTTTCGCCCAATCCAATAAATATAGATTTCAATATTGTATTGATTGAACCATCAAGAATTCGGAGCGTGAAGCACAATAATTCCTATTGGGGATCAATATTATCAATTAAAATAATTGATGGTTTACTTGGACTGAGAAAATAAAGTATCCAGGCTCCGTTCAGAGAATACCAAATTGGAAATGAAAGTAATAGAATGGGAGTGTAAATGTAGTAATATAAATAAGTAGTAATATAAATAAGAAATATTAAATAAAGAATATAAAAATAAAATAGAAATCTCATTGAATTATTAATAAATTATGAAATTCATTAGTAATTCAATAAAATATAATATAACTTACTATAATAGAACTATAATAGAATCTTCTAATATAATCTATTATGTAGAATATATGATGATTACATGATTACCACTTGTATCATAGGCTATTCTTAGACTTACTATAGGGATAATCTCAAACTGCCTACCAATGGAGTAGTATGATGAATACATCGAATATTTTGGGGAAAGGTATGAAACGAATTGAAAAAAAAAAAGAAGTGGTACTGGAATCATTTGACCTATATGTGCAAATGGAATTCGGGCAAATCTTCCCCCGGAGTAGAACAAGAACCTAAAAGAATTGAAAGGGCCCATTCAGGAACAAGAAAATGACATCGTTATTTGAATTTCGATGAAACAATACATCAATGAGAAGTTAGTTCAATAAGTTCATAAAATTCTTTTTGATTTTCTACATTATAGAATATAGGGAAGGGGAAGGAGGGCAAAACTCATGTTCAAAAAAAAAAAAGAAATAGGACTGGAATCGACACATTGATCTTTTTTTCGCAATTCTTTTGAACCGTATGCATCCAAAGGTGCACGTACGGTTCCTCAGGGATACAATTTTGCCCTAATCAACCGACTTCATCGAGAAAGATTACTTTTTTTAGGCCAAGAGGTTGATAGCGAGATCTCGAATCAACTTGTCGGTCTCATGGTATATCTCAGCATAGAAGATGATACTAGGGATCTTTATTTGTTTATCAATTCTCCAGGCGGATGGGTAATACCAGGAATAGCCATTTATGATACTATGCAATTTGTGTCACCGAATGTACATACAGTATGTATGGGATTAGCCGCTTCAATGGGATCTTTCATTCTGGTCGGAGGAGAAATTACTAAACGTCTAGCATTCCCTCACGCTTGGCGCCAATGAGTTTTTTTATTTGAGAAAAAAAAAAGAATACTATGCCTTCGCTGTATCGAATATGAATCAAATAAAGAATAAGTAATAATAGCATGGCACTTCGAGTTCGATATGAACAAACCATTATTGTTTTTTTCTAACATGAGATTTTGTATCGAGATAGTAGTATGAAAGAAAGGTTATTCCCAATTTGATTTTATGTGTCAAGCACAAGCAAGAGTCAATTTCAGCGTCACAAACCATTATTCTTCCACACCAGAAGTCTCTTTCTTATTTTTATGTTATGAGAGAAAGAGTCAAAAAAAATGGAAAAAATCATTTTCTCCTTCTTGGATCGTATCAAAAAGAAACTTTGGGATTGCTAAACCACAAACGAGAGAAATATATAAAGCAACAGAACCATCATAGTATCTTTTTTACTACTACGAAAGGAAGGGTGGTAAATGGATCATTTAACGATTTGGATCGGATGGGTTCTATTTATTCTTTTCGATAGAATTTATTCTATCGAAAAAATCAATTCCATTGCAGAGCCGTATGCAATGTACAAAAGATGCCCGTACGGTTGTTTAATTCTATTTTTTATTGTTATTTTGATTCCCCCTTACTTTAACCCAATCGTGCGATATAGATAGATAGAAGAACCGTTCATGATGTTATATCAATATCATCAGGGTTATGATTCACCAACCTGCTAGTTCTTTTTACGAGGCACAAGCAGGGGAATTTATCCTGGAAGCAGAAGAACTATTGAAGCTTCGCGAAACTCTCACAAAAGTTTATGTACAAAGAACGGGCAACCCTTTATGGGTTATATCCGAAGATATGGAAAGGGATGTTTTTATGTCAGCAACAGAAGCCCAAGCTTATGGCATCGTTGATCTTGTAGCGGTCGAAAATGAAAATACTGGGAATTCCGTGTAAATATACGAAATCCATTGAGAAATTCGAATTTTCCGTGTGAATAGAAATCATTCATAATCATCAACCATCAGGTTAAGATCGATCTAAGCCAACCCGCTCTATTCTATCTAGAATGAGATTCTATAGACACGCCATGCCAACCATTAAACAACTTATTAGAAACGCAAGACAGCCAATAAGAAATGTCACGAAATCTCCCGCTCTTCGAGGATGTCCTCAGCGTCGAGGAACATGTACTAGGGTGTATGTGCGACTCGTTTAGTTCAGATCATGAGTTTGAAGAAATGAAAAAATTTTTTCCAGTATCAACGACCACTACCAATGAATTAGGATAGATAGAGTGGAAGACGGCCATTTAATTGACTATTATCTAAAAATGAAGATCTATCATATACCTAATTATGTTATGAATTTATGGTTTCTATTGGTGCAAATCCAATCACTCCGTTTGAGATGAGAAGGAATTCTCCATTGGTAACAAATAGTTATCCATTAAGCGGAGGAAAAAGGTTATGCTCCTATTCTTGAAAAAACGGACTAACAGGGTCAGCTACCTAGCCAACTTTCATAATTAAATGCCGTCACTGTATGGATAGCTTTTTTGTGAAAAGGACTATTACTTTCTAATTAGAATTGAAAAAAGAATTCTAATTGAAAAATGGATGGGTAGAGCCAAAGAGTGTGAACTATACAAGTTCACAAGAAAATTCGATGAAATGAAAGAAGAGGCTCCGGTGTATAGAGAGGACCTCACCGTTTCAGAAGTTGCCATAGAAACGAGGGAACCCACTATTCTTTTTTATTTAGTAGCAGTCGAATTTCTTATTTCCAGGCGAGATACCTTGAAGAAAGAAAGAATCGTGGTCGGGAAGGTCATAGTCGCAAAAGCCATTGGAATTTATATTTTATATATCGGAAGAATCCGTTTTGTTATTAATCGACCGGAGGAAAAGGATGACTAAAAGAAGAGAAATCAATTAGTTATTCAAGAAAGTTTCATTTGATTCAATGACCAGAGTTAAACGAGGATATACAGCTCGGAGACGTCGAAAAAAGATTCGTTTATTTGCATCAACCTTTATAGGGGCTCATTCAAGACTTACTCGAACGACTACTCAACAAAGAATGAGAGCTTTGGTTTCCTCTCATCGAGATAGGAGCAGGAAAAAGAGAGATTTTCGTCGTTTGTGGATCACTCGGATAAATGCGGTAACTCGTGAGGATAGGCTATTCTATAGTTATAGCCTATTCATCCACAATCTGTACAAGAGACAATTGCTTCTGAATCGTAAAATACTTGCGCAAATAGCCCTATCAAATAAGAATTGTTTTGATATTATTTCAAATCAAATCATCAATCAAAAAGAAAATACAAATCAAATCAAGGAATAAAAGAATCTTAATAGAATCTATTATACAGGAAACAAGAATGATTGAAACAGGATTTCCCGGAGAATGGACTCCGGGAAGATAGAATAAAAAGAAATTAAGATTTGAGTAGTAGGAATAAACGAACATCTTTCAAGAAAAAAAGATTTCTTCCCCATTTTTCCTTTTTTAGAATACAAGAATCGAATCTGGATTCTAGTTTTTTTCGAGCAAAACATTAATATGAGCTTGAGTTCCGATTGGAGTTTTGAGGAGTATATTTATTTATTTTTGGTTCTAGGACCAGTAGTTCTAGGGATCGACTCCACTCTCTCCAATTGTTTCTCATTATTACGAAAAGGTAACGAAGATAAAATACGAGCTTGTTTTATAGCAATAGTAATTAATCGTTGTTGTTTCAAAGTCAACCTATTCGTCCGTCTAGATAAGATCTTTCCTTGTTCACTAATAAATCGACTAATTAAACTCATGTTTCTATAATCGATTCGATCCCCCGATCCAATTGGGGGTAAACGCCTACGAAAAGATCGCTTGGATTTACGAAAAGGTTGTTTGGATTTATCCATGGTTTGCTTATTCCTTGTTTGTTTATTCCTTATATCTAAAATAATCTAGAAAATAGAATTCTATTTTTTTCTTATTCATTTAAGATTCGACCAAAATAGGATTTGGTTTGTATTATATATGTTAAGATGTAAAGTTCTTATTCTTCCCGCTACTTGGAAAAATCACACACGCACTCTGTTCCATCTATTTCTTTATTTCCCCATGAATCGTATACTTTTGACAATAGCGACAAAATTTTCTAAATTCTAATCGATTGGGTGTATTGTGTCGATTCTTTTGAGTAATATATCTAGAAATGCCCGGCGATTCTTTATTGACACCCTTTCGAACACAACAGGTACATTCCAAAATCACTATAATTCTGATATCTTTACCCTTGGCCATGAACCTCCTTTTCATTTTGGATCGACTTCACTTTAGAACTCTCCTCATTTTCTTTTTGATCCGAACCAAATAAAAAGAAAAAAAGAATCTATATTCTATATCTATATTAAGAAAAGTTACTAACTAGAAATGGAATTTGTAAATATTTTCTTTTTCGAATTATTAGAATTCGAATGACTTCGAAGTACTAGAATCTAGAATCTAAAATCTAATTACTATGAATTACTATAACTATAAAGAAAGAGAGTCATATTCATTAATAGAAGAATATTAAGAATATCGTAATAATTAATTAATACAATTTTTTCTAACTATGGATTATTCCTATCCTAATCTCAGGATTTTCTTCTTTCTATGTTAGAATCTCGGGGAACCGCCCCTAGACTGGATCCACATTTCCATTTCTTTTCCCCCAAATTCTATCGTAGATTCACTGTATTTTGACTGAGGTTCGATACACTTTTTCTTTCTCTTTCTTCTTTTTTTAGGATAGGAAAGAAAAAGGGAGCGAAATTGGAGCCATGTTACGTAGAATTGTATCTCAAATCTTCTTCATTTCTTCACAGATCAATACAAGAATTCAATCAGGATTAAAAAAAGGGGAATGACAAGGCATCTGGAAATAAACGATTAATTTCTATCAATAGACCTGCTAAAGACCCAAACCATAGAGTGGTTAGCACAGGTGCCGTTGAGAGATATGTTTTTATATCTCGCATTGAAAATCCTCCTTCTTCTTTTATTTTCTATTCTTTTTTCTTATTTCTTTTAATTCTTTATTTGTATTGTATATTGTAATACATATATAGTCCTAGTTCGATATTCTAATACATAAATCATAGATAACCCGATCTTTTAGTTCAAGATCATTTGTTTTTGCTCGAAATGAAATTAGAATTAGGAATTACTAACTAAAATGCGTATGTACAATGACCCAGCAGATGAAATTTTGCCGCCCCCTAAAAAAAAGAATGACAAGAACACTCTCTACTTATATAGATAGGTAGAGCAAAAAAGAAGGATGTGGAAAACAAGACATGGATTTTATACAATGACACTGTACAACAATTTTTAAAAGGGATGTAGCGCAGCTTGGTAGCGCGTTTGTTTTGGGTACAAAATGTCACGGGTTCAAATCCTGTCATCCCTACCTATTCTTTCTCCTATGGACAGTTACGAGGGATTCATTGAGTAAGATCGGGAAAATTTGGACATAATCTTTCCTTTGTACATACTATATGTACACAAGACCCCCTCGGGGGTAAAAAAATCCTTTTCTTTACTTCTTTACAATCGTATCTACTTTTATAGGATATAAGAAAGCGCTCTTAGTTCAGTTCGGTAGAACGCGGGTCTCCAAAACCCGATGTCGTAGGTTCAAATCCTACAGAGCGTGATTCCGTTTATGTTATGTCGAAGTACAATGAAATAACTTAACAAAACAAAGTAGAATTGCAACTCAAATTTGACCTCCTACAAGGAGGAGGTCAATCAAAAAAAGAGATGTTACTCAATCAAAGGTCCAACTGATCACCGCGCCTGTATTGTAAATATGCAGTTACAAATAATCCTGTTAAAGTAATAGGAATTAGACCTAAGACGATTCCAAATAGAAAAACTTCAATCATTTCGATTTGTTTTAGGGAATAAAAAGAGAGGTAAGATCTATCCCTAAATATTAATCTGAATTATCCGTGAATCTCAATGACCAGGAATTGGCAATTGACGCGGGAAGGAACCATAGAATACCTGAAATGAAATATTCTGAAAGGCTTTGATTTTGATTTTTGTAAATTTTTTATTTCATTTCATTCATTTCAAATAAGTCGTATCTTGTTCAAACCAATAAATAGAGCTAGGGTTATAGTTGAAGCAGCCAGTAAAAAACCAAAATAACTAGTTAGAATAGGCATGAAAGAGCTAAATTAGATATGTTCTTTTACTACATCTACATATATGAATAAAACATTTACCTAAGTCTCAATCCAGATACGACGGTAAGAAAAACTAATTTAAAGAATTCGTTTAGTTCCAATTGAAAGTTCTTGATTCATAAGTCATTATAGACGGACACTAAAAAAAAAAAAAAAAGAAAACCTTTACTTTTTCAAAAGATTTCAAATTCTTGAATATTTTCATTTGATTTTTATTTTCTTTCTTTATTTGAATTTGATTTCGGGCCAACTCGATTCAAAGAAGAGCAACTTCTATTACCCTTTTAGGTTCTATATTCTTTCCTTCCATATTAAAGAATCCCATCTTTGTTTTGTATTGTAGTTCCATAAGGAAAGAACTCTTGGGGGGATCTAATGTAACAACAGTTGCATCACGAATATGGATTGTTCCAACGATCTTCTTTTCGCAAATATTAAAAATACTAAATCTAAAAAAGAATAAAAGAATAATAAAAAATAGGAAATAGAATTCTAATATATTCATTCCAATTAACCAATGAAAAATGAAATAG